GAGAAACTCTTTTCTTCTTTTTTTTTTCTTAATAAAAGAAAAACGAACAATTATAATTCTATAAGGTTAAATAAAAATTCGATTTACCCTTTATTTAATTTATATTTTAGTATAATTGCTATGCTCAGTGTGTGACTCGTTAATTTTTTCTTTAGAGTTGATTGAAAAAAAAACAGGTTGACCCCACTATAAACTTAGTAACTATTAAAACTAAAGAAACTCAAAACTAAGAACCAACTTATTGCTTCGTATTATCGAGATCCCAAGAAACAGTAACTATATGATTGAATCGATCATATAGTTGTAGCAACTGAAATTATTTTCATAAAAAATAAATCTAAATCTGATTATGAATTGTGAAAAAAAAAGAGGGATGTGGAAAAAGGAAGGATGATAGAAAGAGAGAATAAAGATCTCAATGCTATATGATTCCCATATGTATGGTTTATGAAGAATTACTCCATAAAAAAGGCAGTGTTATAAAGCATCAACATCAATATACAATTACAATAGAATAAGTACAATAGAATAAGAAAGATACTAAGAAATATACAAAGAAAAAATATAAATAAAATCTAAACATAGAAGAAAATATAATAAAAGAATTTAAATTAAAATAAGAATCTAATCAATATGGATAATATAGTCTCTTATGTATGCAATAAGATAGAAAAATAGATAATAGAAATAATAGAAAATAGAGAATAATTGAATCGAGCTTCGGGTTAAGAAAAACTGAGGAGATTTACTCGGAAACAAATAACAGATTTTAGATTTTGTTGAGAGCTCCATTGCAGAGTTCAGGCCTAAACATTAATAGAGAAGCTATGGGAACGACGGAACCTGTGATTACATAGGATTTTCTTTAAAACGAATCAATCCTAATGATTCATTGGGTAGGATGGCGGAATGAACCAAGAAAAAATGGATTTCTTCTGAATAGTCATGAATTGACCCTACAAATGAAGGAGGAAAGAGTCAATATCCGCCCGCGCTTTCTTTCTTTATTTATTTATATATTTCATTGAATAATTTCATTTCTTGGATGATTATTGGCGTGATTCAATATAGGTAAAGTAAAATACTTTAGAAATCTTGATATTGATAAAAGAAAGAAGCATTATATATAAAATAAACAAGCACGCCTAGTTATATATACAAGGTACCTATGTAACAAATTCAATAAAAAAAATTAGTATATTCTTTCTTTCAATAGAATAGAATGAAATACATAAATACATGTGTATATGTAATATTATTTATGTATTTCATTTGCGAGGAGCTGGATGAGAAGAAACTCTCATGTCCGGCTCTGCAGTAGAGATGGGATTCAGAAACAACCATCAACTATAACCCCAAAAGAACCAGATTTCGTAAACAACATAGAGGTAGAATGAAGGGAATATCTTGCCGAGGCAATCATATTTGTTTTGGCAGATATGCTCTTCAGGCACTTGAACCTGCTTGGATAACAGCTAGACAAATAGAAGCAGGGCGAAGAGCAATGACACGATATGCGCGTCGTGGTGGAAAGATATGGTTACGTATCTTTCCCGACAAACCTGTTACTGTAAGACCTACAGAAACACGTATGGGTTCGGGCAAGGGATCCCCCGAATATTGGGTATCTATTGTTAAACCAGGCCGAATACTTTATGAAATGAGTGGAGTATCAGAAACTGTAGCCAAAGCAGCTATGGAAATAGCTGCATGCAAAATGCCTATACGAACTCAATTTGTTATTTCAGGATAGGTAAACAAAAGTAAAATAAAAGAAGAAGGAGTATTGAGATTAAAAAAACAACCACGGATTTCTTTATCTCTGGACAGACAATATTTTTTTTCCATTATCCCTTGCATTGAAATAAGAGATTTCAATAAAAATGATATGATTCAACCTCAGACCCTTTTGAATGTAGCGGATAACAGTGGAGCTCAAGAATTGATGTGTATTCGAATCATAGGAACTGGTAATCACCGATATGCTCATATTGGTGATGTTATTGTTGCTGTAATCAAAGAAGCAGTACCCAACATGCCTCTAGAAAGATCAGAAATAATTAGAGCTGTGATTGTACGCACGTGTAAAGAACTCAAACGTGACAACGGCATGATAATACGATATGATGACAATGCAGCGGTTATCATTGATCAAGAAGGAAATCCAAAAGGAACTCGAATTTTTGGTGCGATTGCTCGGGAATTGCGACAGTTGAATTTTACTAAAATAGTTTCATTAGCACCCGAAGTCTTATAGATTAGATCCTATCTATGGATATATCCTATCTATCTATCTATCTATCTATATAGATAGATAGATAGAATATTCAAATATCTGAAATAGATCCGATTAATAGATTGTGTTTCATGCATATACTTTAAATTTATAAGAATTTATTAGAATTGAATAATGAAAAAAAAAAAAGAAAACAAAAAAGAAGCATGTTGATTATATCAAAATTAGGAGGCACCAATAACTATAGTTCGTCATGGGTAGGGACATTATTGCCGATATAATAACTTCTATAAGAAATGCTGACATAGATCAAAAAGGAAGAGTTCAAATAGTATCTACTAATATCACTAAAAACATTGTGAAAATACTTTTACGAGAAGGTTTTATTGAAAACGTTCGAAAACATCAAGAAAGTCAAAAAAATTTCTTGGTTTCAACCTTACGACATAGAAAGATTAGGAAAGGGAATAAAATCATTTTAAAGCGTATCAGCCGACCCGGTCTACGAATCTATTCCAACTATCAACGAATTCCTAAGATTTTAGGTGGAATGGGAATTGTCATTCTTTCTACTTCTCGAGGTATAATGACAGATCGAGAAGCTCGACTAGAAAAGATTGGAGGAGAAATTTTGTGTTATATATGGTGATTCTCCTGAGGTACCCTAAATTTCTCTCGAACTTACTATTTGTAAAATAGAGAGGAGAAGTGAATTATAGAACTCTTCCTCTATTAGTTAATACTTAAAGGGGGTTCCCTGGAATGAAAGAACAAAAATTGATTCATGAGGGTTTAATTACTGAATCACTTCCCAACGGTATGTTCCGAGTTCGATTAGATAATGAAGATCTAATTCTAGGTTATATTTCAGGGAGAATCCGGCGCAGTTTTATACGTATACTACCCGGAGATAGAGTCAAAATCGAAATGAGTCGTTATGATTCAACCAGGGGACGTATAATTTATAGACTTCGCAAAAAAGATTCGAACGATTAGATCATTCTTTTAAACATCCTTTTCGTAGGGATATAATTCGAAGTTCAAAAATGCAATAAACTAATTTTTGTTTCCAAAAAAAAAATGGATTCAGAATGAAAGTAAGGAATTCTAAATATGAAAATAAGGGCTTCTGTTCGTAAAATTTGTGAAAAATGTCGTTTGATTCGTAGGCGGGGTCGAATTATAGTCATTTGTTCCAATCCGAGACATAAACAGAGACAGGGATAATCCTTCTCAAGTTCTAAATCAAGAACTTTTTAAAAGAAAAACCCATGTAAATGTAAAAAGAAAGAAGAATCATAAATTTACAGAAAGATACGGGGATATTCATTTCATATGAAAACGAATCCTTTCTTCTTTCTTTTTATTTTATTCTTATGAATATGATCTAATAAAATATGACAAAACCTATAGCAAAAATTGGTTTACGTAAAAATGCACGTATTGGTTCAAATAAGAATGAACGTAGAATACCAAAAGGAGTTATTCATGTTCAAGCGAGTTTCAACAATACTATTGTAACTGTTACAGACGTACGAGGTCGGGTGGTTTCTTGGGCTTCCGCAGGTACTTCTGGATTCAGAGGCACAAGAAAAGGAACACCCTATGCTGCTCAAGCCGCAGCATTTAATGCTATTCGTACGTTAGTTGATCAGGGTATGCAACGAGCAGAAGTTATGATAAAAGGTCCAGGTCTCGGAAGAGATGCGGCATTACGAGCCATTCGTAGAAATGGGATGCTATTAAGTTTCGTACGTGATGTAACACCCATGCCACATAATGGATGTCGCCCTCCTAAAAAAAGACGTGTGTAGAAATAAGAATTCAAGAGATTCCAAGAGAAATAAATGATTCAATGATCTGATCCAATAATCATAAATAAAGAAAATTCATAGTATGGTTCGAGAAGAAGTAGCAGGATCCACTCGAACACTACAGTGGAAATGTGTTGAATCAAGAGTAGACAGCAAGCGTCTTTATTATGGTCGTTTCGTTCTGTCCCCGCTTATGAAAGGTCAAGCCGATACAATAGGTATCGCCATGCGAAGGGCTTTACTTGGAGAAATAGAAGGAACATGTATCACACGTGCAACATCTGAAAATGTGATGCATGAATATTCTACGATAGCAGGTATTGAAGAATCAGTACATGAGATTTTAATAAATTTGAAAGAGATTGTATTGAGAAGTAATCTCTACGGAGTTAGGGACGCATCCATTTGTGTCAGGGGTCCAAAATACATAACAGCTCAAGATATCATCTCACCACCTTCTGTACAAATAGTTGACACGACACAGCATATAGCTAACCTGACAGAACCAATTGATTTGTTTATTGAATTACAAATCAAGAGAGATCGCGGATATCGTATGAAATCCACAAATGACTCTCACGATGGAAGTTATCCTATAGATATTGTATCTATGCCTGTTCGAAATGCGAATCATAGTATTCATTCTTATGGGAATGGAAATGAAAAACAAGAGATACTCTTTCTAGAAATATGGACGAATGGAAGTTTAACTCCTAAAGAAGCACTTTATGAAGCTTCTCGTAATTTGATTGATTTATTGATTCCTTTTCTACATGCAGAGGAAGAGAACATGAATTTTGAGGAAAGTGAAAACAGATGGAATCTACCCCTTTTTTCCTTTCAAGACAGATTCACTAATCTCAAGAAAAACAAAAAAGGAATTCCATTAACATGTATTTTTATTGACCAATCAGAATTGTCTTCCAGGACCTATAATTGTCTCAAAAGGTCCAATATACATACATTATTGGACCTTTTGAGTCACAGTCAAGAAGATCTTATGAAAATGGAATATTTTCGCATAGAAGATGTAAAACAGATATTGGGCACTCTACAGAAGCACTTTGCAATCAATTTACCTAAGAAAAAGTTTTCATTTTAAATCCATTGGAATTCTTTCATTTTTTAGTTTTTAGAAATAAAAAAGAAGAAGTTTTTAATCTCCGACACGGTCCATATATTTTATATTTGCAGAATAGATCATAATAAGATTGATGTATCTAAGGAAGATCCAGAAAGGGATCTTCCTTAGATACCTATGTCGTGGTATTTAACGATTTAATCAATTTGGAAAAGACCTAAAGTTAGGGATTTCTCAATAGGTAAAGTTGCTCCAATACCTAACCAAAGAGCTACTGCGGTACCGATCAAAAAGACTGTTGTAGCTACTGGACGACGAAATGGATTTTGGAATTTATTTACATTCTCCAAAAAAGGTACTGTCAATAATCCTATTGGTACTGAAACCATTAAAAGAACACCCAATAACTTATTAGGTACTGTGCGAAGTATTTGAAATACGGGAAAGAAATACCATTCGGGTAATATTTCCAACGGAGTTGCAAATGGATCCGCCGGTTCACCGATCATTGACGGCTCTAGAACTGCTAAGCCCACATTACATGCAATAGTGCCTAGAATTACTACTGGAAAGATATATAAAAGATCATTGGGCCATGCAGGTTCTCCATAATAATTATGTCCCATCCCTTTAGCCAATTTAGCTCTTAATACAGGATCATTCAAATCAGGTTTCTTTGTTATTTGGATAGGTGAATTCTTGTGGATCCATCCCCCAAAGGAACCGGACATGATAATTTTTTATCATCCGGCTCGAGCAAGAATCAAAAGAATAACAGAAATAGATTCATAGAACATAAATAGGTCCATAGAAGATCTATATTTCATACATATATAATGTAGAATGACTCTATGTAAGAAAAGATTTAGCAAATTCCATTTACTCGAGTTTCAACGATTCATTATTCATTGCAAAGAATTCAGTTCTGGCAACAAGGAAATGCTCAATATCCAAGTCGGCTTACAAATTCAATCATGATCAAGTGCTTTTTGGATTGTCTCATGTCTTTTGGTTGCTATTTATCCCCACAACATCTCGATTGTATTACATACAAAAATACAAAGTTTTTACTTGTTACTAATAAAGTCTAGCCCCTGTTCTTCTTTAGATCCTTTATTTAACTCCGATAGTATCATAGATCAGGGTCGATGCAGAGGAAATGAATGCATCTACATACTATAAAAAGCTTACTAAGATTAGTATCAAATTAATACGAAATACTAATACTATCAATTAATTATAAGAAAATTACTAAAAAAAAAAAGAAAAATCAAATAAAGTGAATAAATAGAACATTGGATCATTATTCTAGGGATCTTACGGAGCCTGTTCATGCATGACATGATTCGGGTATGATCATAGAAAATATTCTCCTCAAGCGAACCGGCCTATCCTATGCTACATAAAGGAAAGGGACTGACGTGATGGTTGGATGCGGAGACACATTGGGTTGTGAATTCCAACGTGGCGGATAAAATCATATATCTGCATGGACCAATCAATAGTTCAAGTCACACACTCCCATAATCCATCCTCTTTTAGGAAAATCTACTTCAACTATTCGATTCGTACCAAAGAAACAATATTTCAGAGTTGAATAGAAGTATCCAAATAACATGCCTTATTTTTAAATAATCCATATTTGTAGCAATGAAAGACTCTTGTTCCTCCCCAATATGATAAATTACAAATATCTATGATCTGCCTTCTCTATAAAGGACCCGAAATACCTTGCTTACGTATCATTGGAAAGTGCATTAACATAAATACGGCAGTAAGAAGAGGCAATACAAAAGTATGTAAACTATAAAAACGAGTCAAAGTGGACTGGCCTACACTAGCACTTCCACGTAATAATTCTACCAAAGGTGATCCTATTATAGGAATAGCTTCAGGCACACCTGTTACAATTTTTACTGCCCAATAGCCAATTTGGTCCCGAGGTAAGGAATAACCAGTTACGCCAAAAGATGCGGTCAATACAGCCAGAACCACCCCTGTAACCCAAGTTAATTCGCGGGGTTTTTTAAAACCGCCCGTAAGATATACACGAAATACGTGCAAGATCATCATTAGAACCATCATACTTGCTGACCATCGATGAACTGATCGAATTAACCAACCAAAGTTGACCTCAGTCATTATGTATTGAACAGAGGAAAAAGCCTCTGTAACAGTTGGACGATAATAAAAGGTCATAGCAAAACCCGTAGCTACTTGTACTAAAAAACAAGTAAGCGTAATCCCCCCTAGACAATAAAATATGTTGACATGAGGAGGAACATATTTACTAGTTATATCATCTGCAATCGCTTGAATCTCGAGACGTTCCTCGAACCAATCATATACTTTATTGAGATAGGTAACTCAAGAAAGACTCCCCCTCTGAGAGCCGTATATGAGAATTTCATCTCGTACGGCTCAAGCCGAAACACACAAATACTGGTTTCAACGGATATGGAATAGAGAGTTTCAAACTTCTTGTGGCTTAGCCGCTTGACTCGATTTGACCCAAAGATACGAAGTAATAAAAATCCGGAATCTCTTCTTTGTGATGATAATGCCAAGAAATACAATCTCAAGTTGGCTCCTCCATCTTTCTTTGTGTTAATCGTGATAGGCCTCTTGAATCTTCTATTCCCTATCTTTTTTTTTATAGGAATTCTCTTGTTGAGACCCTATGAATCAATTTAAACCTCAGATTCATACTAGAACCACGATGATTTAAGAAAACCAAAGCTAAATTCAAAGGTTTTCTGAGTAAAAACCATTTGATCATCACTTCTTTCTTCAATGAATGTAATAACTCAACAAAATCTAGAGAAAGAGGTTTCTTTCGGAAGTATGAAGGAAAAAATTGTTTGATTTAGAAAAGACCTATTTCCATTTTTTTTTAATCCGGTTGCGAGGTCTGAATAATAGATATGAATCATAGTTCAAATATTTCTTTTCTTGATCTATTCTATATAGTCCGTGCTCCAGAGACTAGAATAAATATCTGACGAGGTAAAATCATCTTGATAGAGATGACAGGTCCATTCTCTGTATTATCAATAGGATCAATTCTAACAAGTCACACGCTCATATTCCGGAAATGAAATATCGAAACAAATAAATTTCACGATCGAACTACCAGAATGATCTATAAATCCAAATCTTAGGTAATCCTAAGTTGAAGTATTAAGTATTTTAAGCATTAAGTAAGTCTAAGTAAAATAATCTTTTTTGATTGAAAAACTAGGACTTACTAGTTTTTATGAACTAATTAACCGAAATTCCATCCAGTAAAACAGATGAATTATAAATTTCTAAAATAATAGATAGAAATATTGCAAATAGAGCCATTGCAATTCCCATAAGTGGTGTAGTCCCCCACCCTGGAGCTACTTTTCCATATTCCGAATTCAATGGTTTCAATAAACTCCCTATGCCAGTTCGTCTTGGCCCAGATCTAGAACTACTCTCAACGGTTTTTGTAGCCATAAATCCTCTTTCATCATGGGTTGAAATCTGTTGACTTTGTATACCATTCCGTTGTAGTTGTAAATAAACGACATTATCGTGATCCTTTGTGATCTTGAAATTATCGAAAAAATGGAAACAGCAACCCTAGTCGCCATCTCCATATCCGGTTTACTTGTAAGCTTTACTGGGTATGCCTTATATACCGCTTTTGGGCAACCCTCTCAAAAATTAAGAGATCCCTTCGAAGAACATGGGGACTAGTTGAAGTAATGAGCCCCCAATATGAATATGGGGCTCATTACTTCAATGGAAATAATGAAAAATCATTTCATTTTTTAGTTGGAACTTTAGGTGGTTCTCGAAAAAAGATAGCGAAAAAAATGATCCCTAAAGTCGAAACTAAGAGGAATGTATAAACCAATGCTTCCATAGATTTGATCGTGGTTTACAATTATAGCTTCCACACCTATTCATTAATAAAAAAAAAATAGAGGCAAAAGATGGCAAAGGAATTTTGTATCAGACTACTTGTCTCCTTGTAGTTGGATCTCCAAGTTTTTGGAATGCTCCAAATTCCACTTGAGCATCCAAATCTGGATCAATACCAGCAAAAACATCTCTGAACAAGGTTCTGCCACCGTGCCAAATGTGTCCGAAAAAGAAGAGCAAAGCAAACGTAGCATGCCCAAAAGTGAACCAACTCCTTGGACTGCTACGAAAAACACCATCGGATTTCAAAGTAGCCCGGTCTAATTCAAAAATTTCACCTAATTGGGCACGTCTAGCATATTTTTTCACAGTAGCAGGATCACTATAAATGACTCCATTGAGTTCGCCACCATAGAATTCAACAGTTACCCCTACTTGTTCAACACTATACTTGGATTCTGCCCTTCTAAAAGGAACATCGGCCCTCACAATTCCGTCTCCATCTACCAAAACTACCGGAAATGTTTCAAAAAAGGTAGGCATACGACGTACAAAGAGTTCGCGCCCTTCTTTATCTCTAAATACGGGGTGCCCTAACCACCCAACAGCTATTCCATCCCCGTTATCCATTGAGCCTGCTCTGAATAATCCCCCTTTCGCCGGATTATTACCAATGTAATCGTAAAAAGCTAATTTTTCGGGAATTTTAGACCAAGCTTCCGATAAGCTCAGATTTTCGGCCAGTCCGGCCCCAACTCTTCGATATATTTCTTGCTGGAAGTACCCCTGATCCCACTGATAACGAGTGGGGCCAAATAATTCAATTGGGGTAGTTGCTGAACCATACCACATAGTTCCAGCAACAACGAAAGCTGCAAAAAAAACAGCAGCAATACTACTGGAAAGCACAGTTTCAATATTACCCATGCGTAATCCTTTATATAGACGTTGAGGCGGACGGACACTAAGATGGAATAGACCCGCTAATATGCCCAATGTACCTGCTGCAATATGATGAGAAGCTATTCCCCCCGGAACGAAAGGATCAAAACCTTCCGCACCCCACGCTGGATTTACAGATTGTACTTTTCCAGTTAATCCATAAGGATCAGATACCCATATTCCAGGACCATATAAGCCTGTTACATGAAATGCACCAAAGCCAAAGCAAGCGACTCCTGAGAGGAATAAATGAATTCCAAAGATCTTGGGCAAATCCAAAGAAGGTTTTCCTGTACGTTCATCACAGAATATTTCCAGGTCCCAATACACCCAATGCCAGATAGCTGCCAAGAAGCACAAGCCAGAAAACAAAATATGTGCCCCTGCCACGCCTTCATAACTCCAAATGCCCGGATTCGTTATAGTTCCTCCCGAGATACTCCAGCCCCCCCACGAATTGGTTATTCCTAAACGAGTCATGAAGGGTATAACGAACATGCCTTGTCTCCACATTGGATCAAGAACAGGGTCAGAGGGATCAAAAACCGCTAATTCATATAGGGCCATCGAGCCGGCCCAACCAGAAACTAGAGCTGTATGCATTATATGAACAGAAAGTAATCGACCGGGATCATTCAATACAACAGTATGAACACGATACCAAGGTAAACCCATGTAAATACCCCTTTCTGAAAAAGAAATAGACATTATGTAACTTTATCACATTGGAAAAGACTAGATCGTGTATTTCACCTGTTCGGTAGATTTTGTATAGGAAAGGGTTAACATTTCTTTGTATTCCCTTCTTTTATTTTTAATGAAATAGAATAGAAAGGATTTGAAATAGAAAGAGAAGGGACCAATTCTCTTTCTTTCTATTTAGAATAACAAAGAGAAACAGATCTTATTCTATACCCGATAAGTACCAATACGCAATGGTAGGATTTTGAGGGAAAAAATGCATAGATACTTTTTTAGAATTCGAAATCATTCGAACAATTGGCTGATCCGATCAATCCCGTTCATTACAATCTTTCTTTATTCATTCTGTCTTCCTCTATGAACCTTCCAGTCCTATATATAAGATTCTAAATAGAAATAGAAAGAAGATTAAAAGATAGAAAAAGAGAATAGATAATAATAATAGATAATATTAGATTAGAATATGTAGAATAGAGAAATATTTTAATACTACTAATACTAATATTCTATATATAAGTTCTATATATAAGATAGAAATAAGATAGAAAAGAAAAAAATCTATATAAATCTATATTCTATATTTCTATATATATAGAAATATAGATATAGAATAGAAAAGAAAGAGAAAAAATGATTAAGACAATAAAACCATTGTTACGTTTCCATATTAAAGTAAAGTATAGTACTTCATTTTTTTCTTTATCTTAATGCCCATTGGTGTTCCAAAAGTACCTTTTCGGAGTCCTGGAGAGGAAGATGCAGCTTGGGTTGACGTATAGTGCGACTTGTTAGACATATCGGTCATATGGTATTTCCCCGTTATCTCCCCCGATCGAGTATTCTCTGTTTCGTCCAATCCAATAAATATATATATATATATTCAATATTGTATTGATTGAACCATCAATAATTTGGAGCGTGAAGCACAAAGATTCCTATTGGGGATCAATATTATCAATTAAAATAATTGATGGTTTACTTGGACTGATAAAATAAAGTATCCAGGCTCCGTTCAGAAAATACCAAATTGGAAATGGTAAGAGTAAAAGTAATAGAATGGGAGTGTAAATGTAGTAATATAAATAAGAAATATTCAATAAAGAATATCAAAATCAAATAGAAATTGAATTCAATTATTAATAAATTATGAGATTCATTAGTAATTAAATAGAATAACTTACTATAATAGAATCTATTATGTAGTATGTAGAATATATGATGATTACACGATTACAACTTGTATCATAAACTATTATTAGAGACTTACCATATGGATAATCTCAAACTACTTACCAATGGAGTAGTATGATGAATACATCAAATATTTTGGGGAAAGGTATGAAACAATTTCAAAAAAAAAAGAAGAAGTGGTACTGGAATCATTTGACCTATATGCGCAAATGGAATTCGGGCAAATCTTCCCCCGGAGTAGAACAAGAACCTAAAAGAATTGAAAGGCCCATTCAGGAACAAGAAAATTACATCGTAATTTGAATTTCGATGAAACAATACATCAATGAGAAGTTAGTTAAATAAGTTCATAAAATTCTTTTTTATTTTCTACATTATAGAATATAGGGAAGGAGGGCAAAACTCATGTGAAAAAAAAAGAAATAGGATTGGAATCGACACATTGATTTTTTTTCAATTCTTTCGAACCGTATGCATCCAAAGGTGCACGTACGGTTCCTCAGGGATACAAATTTGCCCTAATCAACCGACTTTATCGAGAAAGATTACTTTTTTTAGGCCAAGAGGTTGATAGCGAGATCTCGAATCAACTTGTTGGTCTCATGGTATATCTCAGCATAGAAGATGATACTAGGGATCTTTATTTGTTTATAAATTCTCCAGGCGGATGGGTAATACCAGGAATAGCCATTTATGATACTATGCAATTTGTGTCACCGGATGTACATACAATATGTATGGGATTAGCGGCTTCAATGGGATCTTTCATTCTGGTCGGAGGAGAAATTACTAAACGTCTAGCATTCCCTCACGCTTGGCGCCAATGAGTTTTTTTATTTGAGAAAAAAAAAAAGAATACTATGCCTTCGCTGTATCGAATATGAATCAAATAAAGAATAAGTAATAATAGCATGGCACTTCGAGTTCGATATTAACAAACCATTATTGTTTTTTTCTAACATGAGATTTTGTATCGAGATAGTAGTATGAAATAAGGGTTATTCCCAATTTGATTTTATGTGTCAAGCAAGAGTCAATTTTAGCGTCACAAACCATTATTCTTCCACACCAGAAGTCTCTTTCTTGGATCATATCAAAAAGAAACTTTGGGATTGCTAAACCACAGACGAGATAAATATAGAAAGCAACAGAACCATCATAGTATCTTTTTAACTACTACGAAATACGAAAGGAAGGGTGGTAAATGGATCATTTAATGATTTGGATCGGATAGGTTCTATTTCTTCTTTTCGATAGAATCTCTTCTATCGAAAAAATAAATCCCATTACAGAGCCGTATGCAATGTACAAAAGATGCCCGTACGGTTGTTTAATTCTATTCTTTATTGTTATTTTGATTCCCCCTTAATTTAACCCAATCATGCAATATATAGATAGAAGAACCGTTCATGATGTTATATCAATATCATCAGGGTTATGATTCACCAACCTGCTAGTTCTTTTTACGAGGCACAAGCAGGGGAATTTATCCTAGAAGCAGAAGAACTATTGAAGCTTCGCGAAACTCTCACAAAAGTTTATGTACAAAGAACGGGCAACCCTTTATGGGTTATATCCGAAGATATGGAAAGGGATGTTTTTATGTCAGCAACAGAAGCCCAAGCTCATGGCATCGTTGATCTTGTAGCGGTCGAAAATGAAAATACTGGGGATTCCATATAAATATATGATATATGAATTCCTTTTCAAAATCAAAATTCGAATTTTACGTGTGAATAGAAATCATTCATAATCATCAACCATCAGGTTCAGATTGATCTAAACCAACCCGCTCTATTCTATCTAGAATGAGATTCTATAGACACGCCATGCCAACCATTAAACAACTTATTAGAAACGCAAGACAGCCAATAAGAAATGTCACGAAATCTCCCGCTCTTCGAGGATGTCCTCAGCGTCGAGGAACATGTACTAGGGTGTATGTGCGACTCGTTCAGTTCAGATCATGAGTTTGAAGAAATGAAAAGATTTTTTTCAGTACCAACGACCACTACCATAGATAGAGTGGAAGACGGCCTTTTAATTGACTAGTATCTAAAAATGAAGATCTATCATCTACCTAATTATGTTATGAATTTATGGTTTCTATTGGTGCAAATCCAATCACTCCGTTTGAGATGAGAAGGAATTCTCCATTGGTAACAAATAGTTATCCATTAAGCGGAGGAAAAAGGTTATGCTCCTATTCCTTTTCTTGAAAAAACGGACTAAAAGGGTCAGCTACCTAGCCAACTTTCAGAATTAAATGCCGTCACCGTATGGATAGCTTTTTTGTGAAAAGACTATTACTTTAGAATTAGAATTGAAAAAAGAATTCTAATTGAAAAATGGATGGGTAGAGCCAAAGAGTGTGAACTATACAAGTTCACAATCAAATTTGATGAAATGAAAGAAGAGGCTCCGGTGTATAGAGAGGACCTCACCGTTTCACAGAAGTTGCCATAGAAACGAGAGAACCCACTATTCTTTTTTATTTAGTAGCAGTCGGATTTCTTGAGATACCTTGAAGAAAGAAAAAATCGTGGTTGGGAAGGTCATAGTCGCAGAAGCCATTGGAATTTATATTTTATATATTGGAAGAATCCGTTTTGCTATTAATCGACCGGAGGAAAAGGATGACTGAAAGAAGAGAAATCAATTAGTTATTCAATAAAGTTTCATTTGATTCAATGACCAGAGTTAAACGAGGATATACAGCTCGGAGACGTCGAAAAAAGATTCGTTTATTTGCATCAACCTTTATAGGGGCTCATTCAAGACTTACTCGAACAACTACTCAACAAAGAATGAGAGCTTTAGTTTCCTCTCATCGAGATAGGAGCAGGAAAAAGAGAGATTTTCGTCGTTTGTGGATCACTCGGATAAATGCGGTAACTCGTGAGGATAGGCTATCCTATAGTTATAACCTATTCATCCACAATCTGTACAATAGACAATTGCTTCTGAATCGTAAAATACTTGCGCAAATAGCCCTATCAAATAAGAATTGTTTTGATATTCTTTCAAATCAAATCATCAATCAAAAATAAAAAAAAAAGACAAATCAATGATTTGAATAGAATCTATTATACAGGAAACAAGAATGATTGAAACAGGATTTCCCGGAGAATGGACTCCGGGAAGATAGAAGAAAAAGAAATTCAGATTTGAGTAGTAGGAATAAACGAACATCTTTCAAGAAAAAAAGATTTCTTCCCCATTTTTCCTTTTTTAGAATACAGGAATAAAATCTGGATTCTAGTTTTTTTTTGAGCAAAACATTAATATGAGCTTGAGTTCCAATTGGAGTTTTGAGGAGTCTATTTATTTATTTTTGGTTCTAGGACCAGTAGTTCTAGGGATCGACTCCACTCTCTCCAATTGTTTCTCATTATTACGAAAAGGTAACAAAGATAAAATACGAGCTTGTTTTATAGCAATGGTAATTAATCGTTGTTGTTTTAAGGTCAACCTATTCGTCCGTCTAGATAAGATTTTTCCTTGTTCACTAAGAAATCGACTAATTAAACTCATATTTCTATAATCGATTCGATCCCCCGATCCAATTGGGGGTAAACGCCTACGAAAAGATCGCTTGGATTTATGAAAAGGTTGTTTGGATTTATCCATGGTTTACTTATTCCTTGTTTGTTTATTCCTTCTATAGAAAATAATCTCTAAAATAGAATCTTATTTTTTTTTTCTTATTCATTTAAGATTCGACCAAGATAGGATTTGGTTTGTATTATATATGTTAAGATGTAAAGTTCTTACTCTTCCCGCTACTTGTGAAAAATCACACACGCATTCCGTTCCATCTATTTCTTTATTTCCCCATGAATAGTATGCTTTTGACAATAGCGACAAAATTTTCTAAATTCTAGTCGATTGGGTGTATTGTGTCGATTCTTTTGAGTAATATATCTAGAAATGCCCGGCGATTCTTTATTGACACCCTTTTGAACACAACAGGTACATTCCAAAATCACTATAATTCTAATATCTTTACCCTTGGCCATGAACCTCCTTTTCATTTTGGATCGACTTCACTTTAGAACTCTCTTCATTTTCTTTTTGATCCGAACCAAATAAAAAGAAAATAAAAAAAGAATCTATATTCTATATCTATACTATATTAATAAAAAATTCATAAGAGTTACTAACTAGAAATGGAATTTGTAAATATTTTCTTTTTCGAATTATTAGAATTTGAATGACTTCAAAGTACTATAATCTAAAATAGAATTACTATGAATTACTCTAATTATAAAGAAAAAGATTCATTAAAAGAAGAATATTAATAATATTGTAATAATTAATTAATACAATTTTTTCTAACTAGGAATTATTCCTATCCTAATCTCAGTATTTTCTTCTTTCTATGTTAGAATTTCTCGTCCCTAGACTGAATCCACATTTACATTTCTTTTCCCTCAAATTCTATCGTAGATTCACTGTATTTTGACTGAGATTCAATACACTCTTTCTCTTTCTTTTTTTTTAGGATAGGAAAGAGAAAGAAAAAGGGAGCAAAATTGGAGCCATGTTACGTAGAATTGTATCTCAAATCTTCTTCATTTTTTCACAGATCAATACAAGAATTCAATCAAGATGAAAAAAAGGGGAATGACAAGGCATCTGGAAATAAACGATTAATTTCTATCAATAGACCTGCTAAAGACCCAAACCATAGAGTGGTTAGCACAGGGGCCGTTGAGAGATATGTTTTTATATCTCGCATTTCAAATCCTCCTTCTTCTTTTATTTTCTATTTTTTTTTATTTCTTTGCATTCTTTATTTGTATTGTATATTGTAATACATATATAGTCCTAGTTCGATATTCTAATTAGAATATATAGATCATAGATAACCCGATATTATAGTTCAAGATCATTTGTTTTTGCTAGAAATGAAATTAGAATTAGGAATTACTAACTAAAATGCATATGTACAATGACCCAGCAGATTCCATTTTGCCGCCCCTTAAAAAAAATGACAAGAACATTTTCTACCTATCTATATAGGTAGAGCAAAAAAGAAGTATGTGGAAAACAAGACATGGATTTTATACAATGATAGACATAGACACTGTACAACAATTTTGAAAAGGGATGTAGCGCAGCTTGGTAGCGCGTTTGTTTTGGGTACAAAATGTCACAGGTTCAAATCCTGTCATCCCTACCTATTCTTTCTCCTATGGACAGTTACAAGGGATTTCTTGAGTAAGATCGGGAAATTTTGGACATAATCTTTCATTTTTACATACTATATGTAAAAAATAAACCTCGGGGGTAAAAAAATCCTTTTCTTTACAATCGTATCTACTGTTCTATATCTACTGTATTATAGGATATAAGAAAGCGCTCTTAGTTCAGTTCGGTAGAACGCGGGTCTCCAAAACCCGATGTCGTAGGTTCAAATCCTACAGAGCGTGATTCCGTTTATGTTATGTCGAATTACAATGAAATAACTTAACAAAACAAAGTAGAATTCCAACTTCAATTTGACCTCCTACAAGGAGGAGGTCAATCAAAAAGAGAGATGTTACTCAATCAAAGGTCCAACTGATCACCGCGCCTGTATTGTAAATATGCAGTTACAAATAATCCTGTTAAAGTAATAGGAATTAGACCTAAGAC